TTGGACAAATTTTTTATTCATAGAAAATGAAATGAAAGATCTTGCTGATAAGACAATCATAATCAGGAATCAAATAGAAGAAATCGCAAAAGAAAAGAAAAAAAAAGTTCCAGCCTATGATGATAAAAGACCAGAATTAAAGAAAGATATTTGGCGGATATTCAAAAGAATAAATACTCGATTAATATGCAAATCACATTATTTTATGAAATCTTTCATTGAAAAAATATACATGGATATCCTGCTATGTATGGTTAGCATTTCGAAGGTCAATGCACAACTTTCAACAAAAAAAATGATCAATGAATCCATTTACAACGATGAAAGAAATCAAGAAGGAATTGATGAAACAGATCAACATACAATGAACTTTATTTCGACTATAGAAAAAGAAAAGGACTTTTCAAATCCTAGTAATAATTCAAATACTTATTACGATTTATCTTCCTTGTCCCAAGCATATGTATTTTACAAAATATCACAAACCCAATTACTTAACAACCATCACTTTAGATCTGTACTTCAATATCGCGGTACCCATCCTTTTATTAAGGACAAGATAAAGTATTATTCTATAACCCGAGGAATATTTAACTCCAAATCAAGGTATAAGTATAAGAAAATAAAGAAGCCTGGAATGAATGAATGGAAAAACTGGTTAAAGGGTAATTATGCATACAATTTATCTCAGAGCAAATGGTCTCGATTAGTATTAGTAGCGAAAAAATGGCGAAAAAAAATCAATCAAAATTGTACGATTCACAATAAAGAATCAATGAAATTTTCTTCATATAAAAAAGAAAAAGACCGATCAATTCATTACAAAAAAGAAAATCTCTATACAGTGTATTTATGGCCGAATCAAAAAGAAAAATTAAAAAATAGAAAATTATTAAATATTAAATTATAATTATTAAATTATAATAAATTATAAAAGAATAAAAAAATGAATAAAAATATTGATGCATAAAATAAATACAAAAATAGATAAGAAGAAATTCGTCCACCTCCCATAGATTTGACTCCTTCCCCTATAAATAAACTTGCAACAACAACCCCATTGATAATTCCATCAATTATATTTCTATCAAAAAACTGAGTTAGTTTGGTTAATCCCCTTATACCCAAGGTAAAAACTCTAGTATAAAAAATATCTATATAACCACAATTGTAGGACCAATTGTATATTCTATTTTTTATTTTGTCCAAGAAAATTCTTTTAGGACCTCCTTTTATAAATGAATTAATGAATTCCAAATTCTGGAACAATGAATAAACAGATCCATATAAAACATATGCTATTAATAGTCCAAAAATAGCTATACTTACCGAAAAAATTGCATTTGTAAAAAATTCATACCAATCCACGGAATAACTCGCATTGGGATGTAAAAGATTTGTCGATGGAGTTAACCATTTTGATAATATATCAAAATATATTATTCCATAATCAAAATGAATTCCTATTGTTCCAACAAACAAAGTAAATAGTACCAAAACAAACAGAGGAAATAGCATAGTATTGTCCGATTCGTGAGGATACATAGAAGTATAAGTGTACTTTTTTTCGAAAGAATATGGTCTTCTTTTTTTTAGATTACTAGATATTTTATATCTATCCTTTGAAAAAAAGAAGACCATATTTTCTATTTTTGATAAAAGAAAATTTCTATCAACTTTTTTTGGAACTTCTTTTCCCCATAGAGATATTGAATGGAACGAGCTATTATTGGTGCTACTGTAATTTTTACAATTTATGCGCAAATGCCCATCAAAAGTAAGTAAATACACGCGAAACATATAAAATGCAGTTAATCCTGCTGTGAAACAAGCTATTATTGCAAAAATTGGTGAATACAACCAACTCTCATTAAGAATTTCATCTTTGGACCAAAAACAAGCAAGAGGTGGAATACCACAAATAGAAAGTGTCCCTAATAAAAAAGTAGTTCTTGTAATTGGAACATATCTTTTTAAACCGCCCATAAGAATTATATTCTGACTTTTATCTGGTGAATATCCAACAACAGGTTCCATTGAATGGATAATGGCTCCGGATCCCAAAAATAATAAAGCTTTAGAATAGGCGTGAGTAAGCAAATGGAATAAAGCAGCTCGATAAGAACCTAGACCTAGAGCTAACATAATATAACCCAATTGAGACATTGTAGAATAGGCTAAACTTCTTTTTATATCTGTTTGAGCAAGAGCCAAGGTAGCTCCTAATAGTACTGTTATTACACCTATTAAAGAAATAATATTCATTATGTAAGGTATAGATATGAAAAGAGGAAGAAGTCGAGCTACAAGAAAAATTCCCGCTGCTACCATGGTAGCAGCGTGTATAAGAGCCGAGATAGGAGTAGGTCCTTCCATTGCATCGGGTAACCATACATGAAGGGGGAATTGCGCGGATTTAGCAACTGCACCGAGGAATAATAAAAAAGCACACAAAGTAGCAAATGAAGAACTGACCCCATTATTGTGTATCAAGTTGTTAGTTATTTCGAACAAATCCCGAAATTCAAAACTACCAGTTATCCAATAAAAACCTAAGATTCCTAATAATAAACCAAAATCCCCTACACGATTAGTTACAAAAGCTTTTTGACAAGCACTTGCTGCAGTCGGTCGTGTGAACCAAAATCCTATTAATAAATAAGAACACATTCCCACTAGTTCCCAAAAAACATAAATTTTTATCAAATTTGAACTGGTAACTAATCCCAACATAGAAGCATTGAAAAAACTCATATAAGCAAAAAATCTTAAATATCCTTGATCATGGGACATATAATTGTCACTATAAATAAGAACCATGATTCCAACAGTAGTAATTAGTATTGACATAATCGAACTAAGTGGATCGATTAAATATCCGAACTCTAAGGAAAAATCATTATTGATGGTCCAAGACCATAGATATTGATATATGTAACTTCCATTTATTTCTTGAATAGATAAATTAGCTGAAAATACCATAGCTATACTTAAGAAAAAAATACTAGGAAAAGCCCATATACGACGAATATTTTTTGTTGCTGTCGGAATAAGTAGAAGCCCGAATCCTATTGACATAGTAACTGGAAGTGGAAGAAAAGTTATTATCCATGCATATTGATATGTATGTTCCATAATAAAAAATTAAATTTTTAATCATTCTACTAAAACTGGAATAATACAATATTCCATCCTGGTAATTTATAGGTATATTATATAATATAGTATATTAAGGATATAGTATATTAAGGAAAAATGGTTATACCAAAAGGAATAATTAATTCGAATATAGATAGTACGATCCGTACTTAAAATTTAAATTAAAAAATAAATAAGGTTATTGTTATCAGGTAATCAAATATCTTAGTTAACAGATTAACTACTAATTCGAATTGTAATTTCAATTATGGGTATGGCACTCTTACCTTAATCAATTAATAAAAATAAAAAACAATTTCCTTCCTTTCTTGTACTTGTATTTTTTTTTCTTAGCTATACTATATATATATGTCATAGGCATAGGGTATGTATACATATGCTCATATATATGATATATATATAATATATATGATTAAATTATTTATATTTTAAATATATTAATGTGTATGTTTCAATTTTTTAATTTAAATTTTATTATATGTTTATGTTTTCATAAGTTTTTTTTTAATGTGTTTGAAAAATTAAATGTTTTTTTACTATTTTACTACGGAATAAATATAAATATGGATAATGGCTAAAAGGAACAATTCATTTTGAACAATACATGTCTTTCACATACAATGATAAAAAAAAGTAACCCTTTTTTTGAATGGCAGTCCCCAAAAAACGTACTTCTATGTCAAAAAAACGTATTCGTAAAAATATTTGGAAGAAAAAAGGAAATTTAGCTGCAGTAAAGGCTTTTTCTTTAGCGAAATCGGTTTCTACCGGACGTTCAAAAAGTTTTTTTGTACAACAAACAAATAATAAAGTCGTGGAATAATCGGAATTGACATACCCCGAAAAACGTCAAGTATTTTAAAATAAATGATTAACATTAATTAGTGTATTGAACTCCTCAATATCAAACAGGATCAGTTGGAACTAGTTGCTGTGGTATATAAATATCGTATGTGGATGTGATATGTAGAATAAGGGTATGTATATTGGGTTTGGGGTTTTTTTGTATCTACTTTTCACAATAGAAATTTTTTTTTCTATTGTGAAAAGTAGAGTATGATTGTGATAGAAATGCAAATTTTGTTGTTTTATTTGTTATATGGTTAACTAAAAACCTAATTAATTTGGTAAATCTTACCATTATTATATATATAATGAAATATAATAATGATAATGAAATATAATAATTAAAGATATTAATACTTTACTTTGATAATAATAAAATAGTATCTAAATCATTAGACAATGATAAATTCTTATGATTTAGTAATCAAATTGTTATACATAGAAAATTCTAGTTATTTCATTTTCTTCATTAAATAATACATTTTTTTTTTCGTTTTGTTTGAATCCATAAAATAACATTGGATAAATAAAAACGAATCAAAAAAAGAAAAGTAACAATTCCCGGTTCTATAGCTCAGTCTAAAACTATGGAGTTTTAACTGATTTTTTGAAAACTTAGTTTTTAGTATACCAAAGTTCATTATTAAAACCGAACTTACAACAATACGATACTAACTAAAGATTATTTTATTGTTTATTTAATAAAGATTCAAATTATCATATAAATTTCAATGAATAAAGATTCATCGATTCTAATGTTTTGTTTTATAAACTATATTGAATCCTTGAATCTCGACGATTCAACATAAATTGACTATTATTATTTCAAGTAAGCCGCCATGGTGAAATTGGTAGACACGCTGCTCTTAGGAAGCAGTGCTAGAGCATCTCGGTTCGAGTCCGAGTGGCGGCATCCTATCCTATCAAAAAAAATCTTCTAAAATAGACACAATGGATCCTATACAATGGCTCCTATAATGTATTCAATTCTCGATTTCAATTCTCTTATGGGACTCCTTTTTATGATATTTACAATTTTAGAACATATATTGACTCATATCTCTTTTTCGATAATTTCAATTGTTATTACGATTTATTTGATGACCTTTTTTGTCCACGAAAGCGTAGGATTGCCTGATTCATCAGAAAAAGGAATGATAGCTACTTTTTTCTCTATAACGGGATTATTGGTTTCTCGTTGGATTTCTTCGGGACATTTTCCCTTAAGTAATTTATACGAGTCATTAATTTTCCTTTCGTGTAGTTTATCCATTATTCATATCATTTACAAGATGGGGAATCATAAAAATGATTTAAACACAATAACTGCATCAAGTACCATTTTCACACAAGGCTTTGCCACGTCGGGTCTTTTAACTGAAATGCACCAATCCGTAATATTAGTACCTGCTCTACAATCTCAGTGGTTAATGATGCACGTAAGTATGATGTTATTAAGCTATGCTGCTCTTTTATGTGGATCATTATTCTCAGTGGCTCTTCTAGTCATTACATTTCGAAAAAACATCAATATTTTTTGTAATGGTAAAGTAAAAAATTTCTTAATTAAGAAATTTATCTTTGGTAAGATTAACTATTGGAATGAAAAAAGAAGTGTTTTTATAAACACTTCTTTTCTTTCATTTCGAAATTATTATAAATATCAATTAACTCAACGTTTGGATTATTTGAGTTATCGTGTCATTAGTTTAGGGTTTATCTTTTTAACCATAGGAATTCTTTGTGGAGCAGTATGGGCTAATGAAGCATGGGGATCGTATTGGAGTTGGGACCCCAAGGAAACTTGGGCATTTATTACTTGGATCATATTCGCAATTTATTTACATATTAGAACTAGTACAAATCAAAGTTTGCAGGGTACAAATTCAGCACTTGTGGCTTCTATGGGATTCCTTATAATTTGGATATGCTATTTTGGAATCAATCTATTAGGGATAGGTCTACATAGTTATGGTTCATTCACATTAACATCTAAAATACTAAATAATTGAATAAACTACATAAAATAACGAGTACATATAAGAACAAAACATCATCCCATACCTATATTTATATATAAATATATAGTGAAACCTATATTTATATATAAATATATAGTGAAAGTTCTTTCTTTGTGCAAGTTTTTTTAGAACCCCTTGAACCATTCCTGGTTCAAAGGGTTCTAAAAAAACTCGAAATGTATCTGATTAAAATTGAGATTTTTAATTCATTTAATTCTTTTGCATTGTTCGGCGTTTAAAAGCGGAAAATAAAAAGACAAAAAAATTCGATTTCCGTATTTTTAATGAAAGACTATCGATAAAAATAATTAGATAGTATAGCTTGTACCCTATCAACTGATAACGAGAGAATGAAATCGGGATAAATACCAGTCCCTAGTATGGGTAAAAAGATACAGATTGAAACAAATAGTTCTCGTGGTCCAGAATCCAAAAAATTATAATTTGTAACATGAAATAACTTGTATCCATAGAACATCTGACGTAACATAGATAATAAATAAATAGGAGTTAATATCATTCCTATTGCCATTACAAAAGTAATTAGTATTTTTGACATTAAAAGAAATCTTTTACTAGTAATTATTCCAAAAAAAACTAATGATTCTGCAACAAAACCACTCATTCCCGGCAATGCAAGAGAAGCCATTGAAAAACTACTGAACATGGTAAAAAGTTTTGGCATTGGGATCGATACCCCCCCCATTTCGTCGAGATAAACAAGACCCATTCTATCACAAGTCGTTCCCGTCAAGAAAAAAAGTGCAGCACCAATAAATCCATGAGAGAGTATTTGTAAAATAGCACCATTGAGCCCGATTCCGGTTATGGAACCAATTCCTATAATTGTAAAACCCATGTGAGATACAGAAGAATAGGCTATTCTCTTTTTCAAATTCCGTTGACCGAGAGAGGTCGAAGCTGCATAGATTATTTGAATAGTTCCTATTATTACCAACCAGGGAGAAAATATGGAATGAGCGTGGGATAATAATTCCATATTGATTCGAATAAGTCCATATGCTCCCATTTTTAATAAGATTCCAGCTAGAAGCATACATGTACTGTAATGTGCTTCTCCATGGGTATCGGGTAACCAAGTATGTAGAGGTATAATCGGCAATTTGACGGCATAAGCAATAAGGAATCCAAAATATAATATTATTTCCAATGCCACAGGATATGATTGATTAGCTAATTTTCCAAAATCTAATGTAGGTTCATTAGAACCATATAAACCCATACCCAGAACCCCTATTAAAAGAAAAATGGAGCCCCCCGCCGTGTACAAAATAAACTTTGTCGCCGAGTAGAGACGGTTTTTTCCTCCCCACATGGATAAAAGTAAATAAACAGGAATTAATTCTAACTCCCACATCATGAAAAAAAGTAAAAGGTCTCGAGAAGAAAATGGTCCTATTTGACCACTGTACATTGCTAGCATGAGAAAATAGAACAATTGTGAATTTTTAGTAACTGGCCAAGCTGCTAAAGTAGCTAAACTGGTGATAAATCCTGTCAGTAAAATGGGTCCTATGGAAAGTCCATCGATTCCCAGTCTCCAGTGAAAATCAAAAATATCTATCCATTTAAAATCTTCTTCCAATTGTATTAATGGATCGTCCAATTGGAAATGATGACAGAAAACGTGGGTCATTAAAAGGAGTTCTAACAAGCAAATACCTATAGCATACCACCTGAACATCTTATTTCCTCTATAAGGAAGAAAAAAAATGCAAGAGCCGACGAATATCGGCAAAACAACAAGTATTGTTAGCCAAGGAAAATTATTCGTGATAAAGACAAGATACGTTTTTGACCACAAAAGCCCGTACTTAATAAAATATATTATTCTATTCTGAATACGAGCTTTTGTCGGTAAAGAGGAATCAAATAATTAAAGTGTATTTTTTTGTAACGTATCAATAAGATAGTCCCATGCTGCGAGTTGTTTCATGCCATAAATAGACACGGACACTCAAAAAATCCGTTGGACAAGCGGATTCACATCTCTTACAACCTACACAATCCTCGGTTCTTGGTGCGGAAGCAATTTGCTTAGCTTTACATCCGTCCCACGGTATCATTTCCAACACATCCGTAGGGCAAGCTCGTACACATTGAGTACACCCTATACATGTATCATAAATTTTTACTGAATGTGACATTGAATCTATAACAGCCCGGGTTTGAACATCAAAAATTTTCAATCTGGTATAGAATGTAGTAGTTATATTGTAGACACCAGACGAAGCAGTGGTTTACTAAAATTGGAAGAATCAATATTTTTCTAAATCTGCTTATAAGAAAAAGCCAAGAGACTTTAATTTTCGTTTCAAAAATTATAATCATACGAGTCGGGTGTGTGAATGAAAATGGTCCAACAAAATAAATTGATATTCAAATCAATATATAAATATCTAAAATTAAATCTAAATAAAATTAAATTATTTAGATTTAATTTTATTTAGATTATTATAAATTAGTTTAGTATTAATTATACTTTACTAATCTAGTAAAATAGTCAAATTGAAATTCAATAGTCAATTTGATATTGAATCAAATTTAATATATATATCATATATATATATTATAATGTATATACATTATAATATATATATATAATTCATATATTATAGTTTCTTAGTTATTATATATACTATATATTTTACATGTTATATATACACGTTATATATATATATAATATATATTAATCTTCTATTTTTTTAATTTAATTTAATTTATATTATATTATATATATATATAATTTATATTATATATATTATATTATTTATATTATTATTTATATTTTATTTCTATATTAATTAGATGAATAATCTATAGATATAGAAATAAAATAACTAATTTTTTAGTATATGATCATGATAATTTTAATTAATTATTCAACAAATTCGATTGGTTGATACGCGTTGATTTTCTGTTTCGATGAATCGACGAAACAATAGCAAGTCCAATAGCAGCTTCTGCAGCTGCAACGGCTATAATAAATATTGAGAAAATGTTCCCTTTTAATTGTCGACTATCAAATATATCAGAAAATGTTACGAGATTAATATTAACCGAATTTAGTATAAGCTCAAGACACATAAGTGCTCTAACCATGTTTCGACTTGTGATCAATCCATAGAGACCAATAGCAAATAAATAGACACTCAAAAAAAGTACATGCTCGAACATCATTGACTAACTCCTTATCAATCTCGATTCATTTCAATATCAACAATTCAAGGGATTCAATTAACTAGAAGTTATAATTACAAAACAAAAGAAAGTAAACAAATTTAACTAAAATTATTAAACCTTTTGATTTTATTATATATTTAATTTCATATTTAAAATTTTTATAACTCTAATTTTTTTTATTCTAACTATATTTATTATTGGCGAGCCATAGTAATTACACCTATCAAGGAAACTAAAAGAATTATTGAAATTAGTTCAAAGGGAAGATAAAAATCTGTCGATAAATGAATCCCAATTTGTTGAACAGTACTTATTAGGTCCTGTTCTATAATCTGGTTTGATCTTGTAGTCCAAATAATTCCATACCATGATGTATCTGATATAATAGTAATCAGTGAAAAAAAAATACTTATACAAACCAGTGAAGTGACTCCATCTCCAACGGTACAAAAATATGAATCATTAGAATATTCGGAACCATTCATGAACATTACCGCAAATATAATTAAAACATTTATGGCTCCCACATAAATAAGAAGCTGTGCAGCAGCCACAAAAAAGGAGTTCGATGAAATATAGAATAAAGATATACAAACAAGAACCAACCCCAACGAAAAAGCAGAATAAATAGGATTGGTAAGTAATACAACTCCCATACCCCCTAATAGAAGAACTGACCCCAGAAATGCTACAAGAATATCATGTGTTGGTCCTGGTAAATCCATTATGTATAAAATGTCCACAAAAAAATAAGTCAAATCATGACTTTAATAAATAGTCAAGGAAAAAGGTTTATCCAATTTATGATACCTTCCTAATTGAATTAAATCTTAATATGGATATAACTATATAGAACATATATAATTAGTTATCTATTATATATATATAATAGATAACTAATTATTGGACTAATTACACTTACTTTTTTATCCAAAAGAAAAAACTTTAGAATTGTATATTTTGAAATTCTCGCGATAAATAAAATTTATTATTATAATTAGTTTAAATAAAAGAATAATTCTCAAAAATAAATAAATAGTATTATATTTGTAGTTATTGACAAAAAAAGCTTTGATCCTTTATATCAAAAAAATTTTAGTAATTGGTAATCGTTCTTGAATCAAGGGATTTATCTTTATTGATTTTTATTTGAGTTGAATTCATAACTATTTGAATTGTATAATCTCCAATTACTGATATTGGTAACCGACCCAATGCAATTTGATTATAGTTCAATTCGTGACGATCATAAGTAGAAAGTTCATATTCTTCAGTCATTGATAAACAGTTTGTTGGACAATACTCGACACAGTTACCACAAAATATACAGACCCCAAAATCAATACTATAATTAAGTAATTGTTTCTTTTTCATATCTCTTTCCAATCTCCAATCAACAACAGGTAGATCTATTGGGCATACACGAACACATACTTCGCAAGCAATACATTTATCAAATTCAAAGTGAATTCGACCGCGAAAACGTTCTGACGTAATTGATTTTTCATAAGGATATTGAATAGTTACAGGTAAACGATTTGTGTGAGATAAGGTAATTATGAAACTTTGACCAATGTACCTTGTAGCCCGTATTGTTTGTTGACCATAATTCATGAACCCAGTCACCATTGGAAACATATTGTAGATATCCATGAATAAATTGATGTTTCTTTCTCTTGTTTGAAAGGGGTTATGAATCTAGAATATTCTTATCGTATTCTATTATTTAATTTATAGTGAAACAAGTTGAGAAGAAGTTGTCAATAATAGATTACCCAAAGAAATAGGTAAAAGAAATTTCCATCCAAGATTTAATAGCTGGTCCATTCTCATCCTGGGTAAAGTCCATCTTGTTGTGATAGAAATGAATATAAACAAATAAGCTTTAGCTAATGTAACAAGGATACCAATTGTCATTCCAAAGACTCCAGCTATTTTTTTTATTCCGAAAAGTTCAGGAACAGATATATATGGAATAGATAACTTCCACCCACCTAAGTAAAGAATCGTTACAAATAATGAAGAAACTAATAGATTTAGGTACGAAGCAAGATAAAATAAACCAAATCTGATACCTGAATATTCTGTTTGATAACCTGCTACTAATTCTTCTTCCGCTTCTGGTAAATCAAAGGGCAATCTCTCACATTCAGCTAGAGAAGAAATTATGAAAACCATAAATCCTATGGGCTGACGCCACAGATTCCACCCCCCAAAACCATATTTGGACTGTATTTCAACTATATCAACTGTACTTGAACTATTAGATAATTATAGTCGATAAAAACAGCACTGTTCCCATCGCTATTTCAAAACCGTACATGAGACCTCAGCCTCATACGGCTCCTCTATGGCCACAAATAAATGTAAGGACTGGTTCGGTCTTATCACTTCCTTTTGTTTTAGGGTAGAAAAAAAGGATCTGTCGGAGAGTCCCAAATTAAACCAATGAAATTCCGTTCGCAAAAATAAGAAAAAAAAAGGCTTCGGAATTCATCTCATCCCTTATAATCAAAGTATATTTTTCTTTGTTTTGTTCGGTAATAATTTAAACTATTTAATCAAATATTCGTTATATGAATAAAAAAAAATTAATAAAATAATTAGAGGAATTTTTCATAAATTAAATAATGATAAGAATTTCATCTATTTGGATGTATATGCATAGGAAAAAGAATAAATAAAGATTTTTTTTATTCATTCGAATATTATATTCCATTTCTTTTATTTCTGTTCTTCTATTTCAGAGGCGGGTACTTTGAAAAAAATAAATAAAGGATTAATTCGTTCTGAATAGTTATTTTTTTTAATCAGTGAATAGGAGTATTACTCTAGATCGGAATCATAGGAAAGTACTGCTTGATCATTTCTACCAATTTAAAGCCTCTATTATGATTCATTTTATGCAGAAATATCTTTTTTTTTGATACCTTACCTTATATTATCTCCATTACTAATCTTTTGTGTACTTTTGTGTTCCTAATTGTCCACTGATTTTTGATTGATCTACGGCATGTTAATAAATACAAGACAGTAATGAAAACTCCATACAGTCGATCTTTTATACCCGCTTCAAGATATGATGACGAATCTCAATCTTGGGATAACCATTTTACACGGCTTATGTTTACTTCAATTTTATTCTTGTACATATGAAGTGAGATTTTATCTTCTTACTGCAAATTTCTAAGTTGTTTTGTTTCACTCATATAACTATTTGGTTTAACTCATTGACCTGAATCATGAATAAAAAAAAAAATATCCATTCAATTCATTCAACTTTTTTCCTAGAAGTAAAGGAAAAAAGTATAAATTTTATATTCAACGAATCACACGTAGAGATATTGATAATACACATAGAGTTAATGGTATTTCATAACTAATGGATTGAGCAGCAGCTCGCAAACCACCTGAAAAAGAATATTTATTATTCGATCCATACCCTGACATAAGAAGCCCAATAGGAGCAATACTTGAAATGGCGATCCATAAAGAAACACCTATACTGAGATCGGCTAAAACAAGGCGATACCCAAAAGGGATTACTAAATAACTTACTAGAATCGATATGACTACTATAGATGGTCCAATACTAAACAAACGAAGATCTCCTCTAGACGGGAGAAGATCTTCTTTTAAAAGTAGTTTAGTTCCATCTGCCAAAGCTTGAAGAATTCCCAAAGGTCCAGCATATTGAGGCCCAATACGTTGTTGTAGCGCTGCAGATATTTCTCTTTCCAACCACACAATTACTAGTACCCCTATTGTAATTCCCAATATAAGGATTGAAATGGGTACAAAAGTCCATATGAGCCCATGGACCTCTTTTAAGGATTCCGATGTAGAAAAAGAATTGATAGTTTGTACTTCTGTCGTATCAATTATCATTTCAACGATCAACTTCTCCCATAATGATATCTATACTACCTAGTATCGTCATGATATCAGCCAATTTCATTCTTTTAACTAGTTGAGGAAGAATTTGCAAATTTACGAAGCCGGGTGGACGAATTTTCCATCTCCAAGGGAAAATACTATTGTCTCCTATCAAATAAATTCCTAATTCCCCCTTTGGGGCTTCCACTCTTACGTAAAGTTCTTGTTTCGACAATTCAAAATTGGGTGAAGGTTTTTTACTAATAAATCTATATTCAAAATCATTCCATTCGGAATTTTTTGCTCTACCAAAGCGCCGGACTTCTAAATTTTCATAGGGTCCGCCAGGAATTCCTTCTAGGGCCTGTTGAATTATTTTTATGGATTCCCTCATTTCACCCATTCGTACTAAATAACGAGCTAATGAATCTCCTTCTTTTTGCCATTGGACTTCCCAATCGAATTCATTGTAACACTCATAATTATCAATTTTACGAAGATCCCATTGTATTCCAGAAGCTCGTAACATTGGTCCCGATAAACCCCAGTTTATCGCTTCCTCCCCACCAATAATGCCCACTCCTTCGACTCGCTCCAAAAAAATAGGATTTTGCGTAATAAGTTTTTGATATTCAAGAATCCCTGTTAAAAAATAATCACAAAAATCTAAACATTTATCTATCCAGCCGTAAGGTAGATCGGCTGCTACGCCTCCGATGCGGAAATAATTATGCATCATTCGCATACCTGTGGCAGCTTCGAATAAATCATATATCAATTCCCTCTCTCTAAAAATATAAAAAAAGGGAGTCTGTGCACCGATATCCGCCATAAAAGGTCCAAGCCATAACAAATGAGAAGCTATACGACTCAGCTCCAGCATAATTACTCTGATATAGCTAGCCCTTTTAGGTACTTGAACATTTTCCAGTTGTTCTGGTGCATTTACCGTTATTGCCTCTGTGAACATAGTAGCTAAATAATCCCAACGTGTTACATAAGGCAAATATTGTATGATTGTTCGGTTTTCCGCTATTTTTTCCATACCCCTGTGTAAATAACCCAATATAGGTTCACAGTCAATAACATCTTCACCATCGAGAGTAACAATTAGTCGAAGAACACCATGCATTGATGGGTGGTGAGGACCCATATTAACGATCATGAAATCTTTTTTTTTAGCCGGTACAGTCATACCTTTTCTTCCTTAATTCATTATTTCACGAATTCCTCAAAAAGTAGATTCGTCCAAATCCCAAATGTAAAATCTAATAATTACTAATTCAAAAATCCAAACAATGAAATTAACAATTTTTTGGTTCTCGAATATCCAATTCATCAATTAATTTCTTATAACGCACTCCATTTTTCTTTGACAAATAGACCAGCATACGTCGACGTTTTCCCAGAATTTTTTGTAGACCTCTTTTTGATAAAAAATCTTTTTTGTGCAATTCCAAATGTGAAGTAAGTCTTCGTATCTTATTTGTGAAACTTAATACTTGAAATTCAACAGAACCTCTGTTTTCTTCTTTTTCTTCTTGTGAAATAAGTGAAATGAATGAATTTTTTACCATAAAAAACTTTTTTTTCTTTCTTTTCCACGGATTTTTCCGATTAGGAAAAAGAAAATAATATATATTATTTTTATTATTATTATAATAATGTTATTTCCATTTTTTTTAATCTAGTACACACAAAAATAAAAATTTATTCATTTCCAAATAGTTTTTTTATTTGATTCTATCCAAATCCAATTGAAAATTGGATTTGGATAGAAAAGGATAATACATTTACACATTTACCGAAGAGAATCTTTTTTTGCACCTAAAAAGATTCTGTGAATTTCTTTCTAGATTGAATTGATACACAAGTAAATACATATTATGTTATGTTTATGTACCAAAGTAGCAAAGTATAACATATATCCTTCACTTTTCATCTACGGAAAATGGCATGTGAATATTGACATGTGACATAAAGTATATCAAATATACTATTAGATAATTAGATAATTCTAAATCGTGTATACATGTGTATCCTTGACATACTGAAATTACTACCATTATTGGTATCAAACCAATAGCGATTCATACAAGCTAAATCTTCTAATCGGTAATTGGGCCAAAGAAACAACTTATATTTTATATTTGAATCTATATTAAGATTAATACCTTTGTCTTCATTCATAAATTGTGTGGAGTTTCTTATATTGTTTTCATTGTAAAATATTTGATTTCTATTCACAACATCCCAATTAGGAGAGTTGAAACAAATTAGAATTCTCAATTCTCTACGACGTCTAGGAGATAGAATATTTTCAGGAACAAGGAGATCATAATAATCTGGATTCCCATTCACAAGCATATTTCCATGTTGTTCAGTAGATTTATTAAAATTCTTCTTATTGACATATTTTTTTTTTTTGTATTTTATATTTATTTGGTGATTACTTTTTTTGCCATCGATCAATGAAATACTTATGGTTTGATACATAATTAATTTTCTACCCGTTATAAAAGCTAGACGAGTTGATTCGATAATCAATATTCCTTTTTTTAAAAAGTTTGTAAGAGTTAGATTGTCCTTATTAAGGATTGCATCTAGATCCATCTCTTTTCTTCGAATTAAGGCTAGAGCTATAGAACTTGGATCCATCAATCTAAGTAAGAAACAATATGCCTTGATATTTCTTGTCATTTTATGATTAACGAAGTTGTTCCATCTTAATTGAACAATTAAATATTTATTTAGGAATAAATCTAGTTCTGATTCCTTGCTTTTCTTGCATCGTTTTTTCTTTTTACTTTCGGATCTCGCATAATCCTTTTGAAGAGGCTTTTTTTTGTTTTGTTTGCTTGGATCTGACACAAGATTTGTCTTTTCTTCGTTTTTTTCTTGGTTTTTTAATTTTATTAAAATAGAATCTTTGACACTTTTATTTTGACTCATTTTTTTTTTTTCATCTAAATTCTGATTGGAAAGAAGTAATTTGATTGGGATGATCCACGGTTTAATCTTATATGCCTTATATGTATCAAAAGGAAATCTGAATTCCGGGAAGAACCAAAGTTTCAGATTTGATTTTTTTTTTTTACAAAAAACTCTTTCCCTTTTTCGATTCATTCCCATCCAATCAAAAAAGTTTTTTTGATTGGAGTTGTTTTTTTTGTATAGATTTGTTTCTTTTTCTTGATGTTTTGAAAGAAAAAAAATATCTTTTTTTTTCAATTTTTTTATTTTTATATTAATATTTATTTTTTTAGTCTTAGCATTTTTTTCAAGTTTGGTACCGATACGTACATTTGTAAAGTCGATAATATCGATATCGTTTACATCAATAGTGTTTTTCGGGTAAAAATGTAGAATTCTACAATCAAAATATTTCCTATTCAGATTTTTATGCTTATTAAAAACATAATTTTTTTCTATGGAATTATCAATTCCATAAAACAATTCGGGTTTCTGTATGTTGAAATTATATGGAATTTTTTGGTTCCTTTTTAGTTGTAATTTTGGTTTATAAATAGAGGAATCTTTACTATCCCCATAATATATATATTTATGTGATAAAAGATCATATACATATTGCTTTTTTAATTTTTCTTTTTGATTCGGCCATAAATACACTGTATAGAGATTTTCTTTTTTGTAATGAATTGATCGGTCTTTTTCTTTTTTATATGAAGAAAATTTCATTGATTCTTTATTGTGAATCGTACAATTTTGATTGATTTTTTTTCGCCATTTTTTCGCTACTAATACTAATCGAGACCATTTGCTCTGAGATAAATTGTATGCATAATTACCCTTTAACCAGTTTTTCCATTCATTCATTCCAGGCTTCTTTATTTTCTTATACTTATACCTTGATTTGGAGTTAAATATTCCTCGGGTTATAGAATAATACTTTATCTTGTCCTTAATAAAAGGATGGGTACCGCGATATTGAAGTACAGATCTAAAGTGATGGTTGTTAAGTAATTGGGTTTGTGATATTTTGTAAAATACATATGCTTGGGACAAGGAAGATAAATCGTAATAAGTATTTGAATTATTACTAGGATTTGAAAAGTCCTTTTCTTTTTCTATAGTCGAAATAAAGTTCATTGTATGTTGATCTGTTTCATCAATTCCTTCTTGATTTCTTTCATCGTTGTAAATGGATTCATTGATCATTTTTTTTGTTGAAAGTTGTGCATTGACCTTCGAAATGCTAACCATACATAGCAGGATATCCATGTATATTTTTTCAATGAAAGATTTCATAAAATAATGTGATTTGCATATTAATCGAGTATTTATTCTTTTGAATATCCGCCAAATATCTTTCTTTAATTCTGGTCTTTTATCATCATAGGCTGGAACTTTTTTTTTCTTTTCTTTTGCGATTT